GGATTTTCCTTGATATCTAACATAATGCATGAAAGGATCCTTGAACAACCATAAAATGGTCTGAAAATCTGATGAAGTAAAGAGAGCTACGAGATGTTCTATTTTGCTATAGAAATAGATTCTATCAAAAAGGGTTACAAAAAATGTTGATCGTAAATGAGATTGGTTACGGATAAAAACGAAAATAGATTCGTATTCACAGACATGACAATTATATAAGAACAAGAACAATCTTTTATTTTTTTTTGAAAGTGAAATGGATCTATTTGGATAAATCAAATGATTCCATTTCAAAATTTCTTGGAAACAAAAAAATCGTAATAAATGCAAAGAAGAGGAATCTTTTAGCCAGTAACGAAGAATTTGAACCAAGATTTCCAGATGGATAGGATAGGGTATAAGTATCTTTGAAAAAAATTTTAAATGTGACAATTTGTCCTCTAAAAAAGGAAATATAGAATGAATTGATCGTAATTTTTTAGATTCTTTTCTTTTCTTATTATTAGTTTCTAGAGAATAACCTAAGAATAGGTAAAATGGAATTTCCAAAATTCCTGCAAATACCTCTTCTGCTGGTATCATTTGAAAATAAAAAAAATTTTTTTTATGCCCGAATGGATTTTGGTTAGAATCATTAGCGGAAATAATAAGAAAAGAATTCGGTTGATAGATTCGAGTAATTAAACGTTTCACAATTAGGAAACTGAATGGATAATTCTCATAACCCACCTTTTGGAACATAATGTATCTAGTGAAACCACGATTATGAGTGATTGCATAAAGAAACTCTTGAAGAATAAGTGGATATAAAAAGTAAAAGTCATGTTGCCGAAATAGATATCGTTCTAAATATCTTTGGAATTCTTCCATTTGAAAAATTTGATTTGAACCATGAATGATATTTGTATTTGAACCAAAACAGGATTCCTGGTACATCATACTATACATTGTGCGATACAGTCAAAACTAGGGATTATTCTAGTCAAAAAAGAATATATCCCGGGGATGGATATTCACAATTTTCCTTCCTTTGTTTCCATCTAATGACGTTGATGTTCATTCTTATAGGATGATCATTAGATGGTAAAAAAAAATACTTTATTTTTTCAACCCCAATCGCTCTTTTGATTTTAGAAAAAATTATCTTTATCAATATGCTCCTTCTTCTACATATTCATCTCTCTCCCAATGGGAGATCGTTAGGTTTTTTCATTAATAGAAAATCTCTCACTCATGAGTGAGAGATTTTTTCCCGCACCAGGCATTATTGTATTTTTAACAAAAAATTCCATTAGGGACTCATTCCTAAATCAAAGAAGAAAAGCTCGTTGCTTTTTCTTTACAATGAATTGGAGCCATACAAAAATAGGGCTCTAACCTTATTCTATTATCACTCGACTCCATTTATTCTTTTTGTTCAACCAAAAATTCAAATAACTAAGGTGTACCGATGACAAGAAAGATATGAGATTATCAGAATTATCAAAGATACGACATGCTGTTTTTTCCATTCATTCCTTTTCAGGATCAGTCGTGGTCTTACAAACTTTTACCGATGGTATTGGACGAATTTGTTACTTCATCAAAAAATATGTAGAAAGAATTTAGCCGCACTTAAAAGCCGAATACTCTACCGTTGTTGAGTTAGCAACCCGCAAAATGGTTAGAAGCATGTGTAGATAAAATCAAAATAAACAGATGCAGAAAGAAAGATACGATAAAAACATACTAGCTAAATAGAAAAAAAATTTATTTGATTATGAACACAGATCAGATAAATATCCAAGAAGTTATCAAAACAATTCTATGGATCTATATGGAACGGAGATCAATTTCATGATCTAATTCAAATTATATGTCTTCGATATACACAGTTTTCAATCATATCTTTGAGACAAAAAAAGAAGGACTCGTGTTGGATTGGCACTCAAGATTTCTTCTACATAGTCGATACAAATCTAAGAAAGTGTTGTAGGAAGATACTAAAAAAAAAAAGAAAAGAGAACAAAATATCGTTACTGATTCAAAATGGATTAGTCGTGAAGATAGATATTCAATAAAATAAGCGTCTTTACTCTGTTTCTGTATTTTTTAGAGTAGAATTCCAACAACCGACTTCTATCTCATCCAAAAAAGATGTTTTTTTTTATTTTCTTTATTCTTCTACATTATATTAATTCAACGACTATATATATAGATATAATAGAATAGATATATATATATATAGAATAGATTTAGAATCATGAATCGAGCAAAAAAAAGAAGATATAGAAAAAGAAAATACACAATTAATGATATAGTCAAAGAGGATAGGGTTCACTTATCATATTTTAGTGTATCATCATTCATCTAATCCACTTTTTTTTAATTACGATGATATCCCTTCCTTAAAAACCGACAACTTTTTTAAAAAATCATGAACCGTTCTAGTGGGTTGAGCACCTTTTTGAAGGATATAAAGAATAGCAGGAATATTGAAATAAGTTTTTTTTTTGATCCGATCAAAAAAACCCACTTTGAGAATTTCTCTTCCTCCTCTTCGGGATCGAACATCAATTGCAACGATTCGATAGACAGCTCATTGGGATAGAAGTTTATAAGCTATACCCCCTAGAAACGTATAGGAAGTTTTTGCTTCATACGGCTCAAGCAAGAAAAAATGATTAGACGTTTTATCTATGTTTTGTATTATTGAGAATTCGAATGTCTAATAATAGGCTCAATCATTCAATCGATTGAATGTGATTTTCATTTTTGAAAAAAAAAAATAATTTTTTGATACTCATCACTCAAGTTGATCACTTTTTAAAAGACTCATTTTTTTAAGGGCTCCTTTAAGCATTTTTTTTTAGTATAAAATAAGTGGTCTCTACTTCTTTTTTTGTCTTTCTTTAGATGATTTAAGGATTTTTCACTCGAATCCAGTCAAGTTGTTGAGACAATAGAAAAGGGCTTTCCTTGTTTCAGGATTTTTTTATTTACTTGGAATCATTAGGTTTTGACTTACATTTCGGCGATCCTAAAAATACTTAGATCAAAAAGGCAGCAATACCCTTTTTGAGATTTCCTTCTAATACATACAACAAAATTTTCCTTTTGGATTAAAAAATTGCTTTGGACCCTAAAAAGATTTACGAAGTTGGAACATTATAATATATAGGAACTAACCCTAGATCTTGACCCCCCAAAAATGAATACTTTCGACTCGAGCTCCATCATTGACTAGATTAATATTTTTTGGACTTACATTAAAACCCAACCCCAAATAAGGGGATACACATCAAATAATTTTAATCGTTGTGAACAGCACGATGTCGAGATAAGAGCACTTCCATTCCTATAGAAAATGGTGGTGGATGTATAAAGAAGCCACAGTTCATGTCCTTCATTCAAGTCGCACGTTGCTTTCTACCACATCGTTTCAAACGAAGTTTTACCATAGCATTATAAGAATTTGATAAACCGATATAAAAATTTGATGATTATTATAGAATCATGAATAGTCATTTTTGTATGAAACTAGCCCCCCTATTTTCATTTTGTTTTTAAAGAAATAAAAATCGTTTTGATGGATATAAGAACATTGTTTAGATTCTCTTTTCAAAAAAAAAAAAGTAGTGAAAAAAAAGAAGTGAAGAATTAGAATAAAAAAAAATACCTGTCTCAATCGTTTCATTTCATTTTCAACAAGATATATTTGAACCAAAGTCGAAATACCTAAATTGAGGTTCACAAAGATCTAAAAAAATAAACACAAAAATCTACGATACTTATGGGAACATATTATTCCACTTGTTAATTTTTTTCATGTTAATGAGATAATCAAACACAGATAGAAATGGAAATTACCTTGGTTTACTAATCTTTTACTGATTCATTTCGATCGAATCCTGAAATTAAAATTGGTATGAGTCATAAATTATAATCAAAGTATTTTTTACAGGATGCTATAAATAATGGAGTCTATTAATCTTTGATTCAATTCTTAGTGTACCAAAATTCTTTTGTTTCGAATGCATTTGTGGATCCCCAGAAAATAAAAAACTTTTTTATCGATGCCTCATTCAAATGAATGAAATGAGAAAAAGAAGGAGAAAAAAAAAAGAAGAGAGGAAGTGTTCTGGGACGGAAGGATTCGAACCTCCGAATAACAGGACCAAAACCCGTTGCCTTACCACTTGGCCACGCCCCATGATGATGGATTACTCAAAAAAAATATGAGAAAGATTGTTGGTTGTTCGTCAATAGTCCATCTCTAGAATAATGACAGATAAGAATTCAAAAATATATTGTTGTATGAAAGTATATTCTTTACAATTCTATTTTGTGAGTTTAGAAGGATTTGTTAGATAGGTCGAGCGAGTTCAAAGAAAAAGATGATTGATTGTTGGTCTACTTTTTTATTATTTTTCATTATTTCGATTTTCAATTTTTAAAAATAAAAAATCTATTTCCAATCATAATACAGTTTGTTATGAAACATATCGATTGTTTGATCTGTCTTCATTATTACTTTTCAATTTATTCGAGTCGTTCTTTTTTTGCCAAATTGCCCGAGGCTTACGCTTTTTTGAATCAAATCGTAGATGTTATGCCAGTCATACCTGTACTATTTTTTCTCTTAGCATTTGTGTGGCAAGCTGCAGTAAGTTTTCGATGAGATATATTTTGTATAACTGTCCTAAAAAAATTTCTAACCATTTAACTTTCTTATCGATTCAAACATTTTATTTATATTATTGAAAAACCCACGAACCCGCCGGAGCACCTTTGCTTTTCAAAGGCCATAGAAATGTATAGATAGTATATATATATATATAGAAAGACCGATCCCCCGTTTTTGTTTTACAAAAATATAGGATATGTAATATACGAAGAATAGATTCACTTTATTACAAAAAAAAATGATCTTGGAGATTGTGTCATAATGCTTACTCTCAAACTCTTCGTTTACACAGTAGTGATTTTCTTTGTTTCTCTCTTCATTTTTGGATTCCTGT